CATCAACAAGTGCCTTAGAGTTACATTTAACCTGAGCAGGAATTCTCCATTGATTCTTTCAATCTAGTACAGGTTCTACATCTCACTCTGTCTGTAATTCTATACCTCTCATCGATGTGTACTCTGTCTCATCGCGAGAAGAGGCTATCAGTGACTTTCTAGAGCGGACTGTAACTAAAGATAGAATAAAATAAATGAAATGTTCAGTTCGTCTGTACTCTGTAGTACATTAAATAGTTGCTATTTCTTTTCAATTGCTTGTTCTTTCGAGTTCCTTCGGTATCAGTCCTTCATTCTATATATGCTATTTCAATGAATCTGTATCAGTTCATAGACCGGTAACACTTAAGCTTGAGTTCATTCACCGGAGGGTAAGATAAAATAAGAATATCCTTTATGTATCAGTCAGTATAGGTATACCTCCTAGCGGTTACAGTCTTAGTGTACTCTGTTGTTAATTCTTTCTTCCTGTCCGGACTAACGGTTAAGGGAGAGGGAAAGGACGAGATTTTGACTCCCCTTCCGAAGCAACAAGATGCCAAAAAGAAGCTTATACCTATTTTGAAGTCTTGCTAGCCGGCAGGAAGACGGAATACGGAAAGGAGCTTCCCACACTACTCAAACTTCAGGCTCAAGCTAAGCATTCGCTACCTCGCGCAGCTTCTGCCTGCCCAGCAACCTTACTCTATAGCGCGCCCCTTTCAACCTAGGTTAGGCAAGCTTTCACAGAAAGACCTTGTTTTGGTTCTGGTACAGATTGATGATCGCTACGCCCTCCCTCCCTACTTTCCGTGGATTAGCTAGCCGCCTTACTTAGTTAAAGTGTCTCCTACTCAACCAATACAATAGGCGGGTCTTCTTCAGTCCGCTTGGAAAGCGTTATTATATCTTTTTCCAAAGTACCCGGCGCTTTAATTGGAGCTCTCCCACCTGCCAGGGCGATGGAATACTGATAAAGAGTCCAAGGGCTCCAGAGACTCATCCGCGAGAAAAGGAATATAAATTGTTTACTCGAGGGGATAATAGAAAGAGAATGGCTTTCTTGGAATTTATTCGGCCGGTTGGTTGGTAGATAACTAAATCCCTATCTCCCGGTGCCCCGACTGCTTCTTTCCTAGGAGCGATTCCTACCATTCCGAAAGCTTACTAGCTAGGCCGGCTTGCTTAACTTAACTACCGCTTCGCCCCTTGCCTTACTTTACCTGACCCCTAATCGTTGGGCATTCCTGGCTTGGAACCAGGGTGGCTTGCTTACCGGACTTGACTGAATTGCTTGCATGGGCAGACATCCCCTAGAGTCACTCCCCCGCCTGAGGAAGCTTCTTACCCAGCTTACTTCGATGACTTGGCTTCACACTTAGCCGGCTATTCTACCTACTTGGCGGAAAGCGGCCCTCAAAGGGGGCTTCAACTGATCGGAACTCATACCCGAAAGGGTTGGAGCAAGAAGTAGCCTAGCCGCCTATTCTGAATCTTCATCCCTGTGCTATCTGCTGTGGTTATAAGCTTAAGTACAGAGGGGAAGCGCACCTGAGCTGAGCGCCTTGTCCCAATCTTCCGATTACGGAGTTACTTACGAGTATGGGTATGACGCCCTGTCCTTCATGGACGGATACATGGGCTACAACCAAACTGCATCGATCCGATAATTTTATAATACCTTTTTTTATCCTCTCCTACGGCGGATCTGTGGCCATGAATGAAAGTTCCTTCTTTTGGCCCTCAATTAATTTGAACATTGAAGAGTAAATAGAAGATGCAATCAATAGATTGAAGCTGTGAGCGAATCTGTTTCAGGTACAGATGAAGAAGACGGTGCTATATCATATGTTTCGGTAGTAGTAGCTGTGATATCTTAGATATTATTAAAGGGAAAGGCTGCTTTTAGCTTTCCTTCCTTCTAATTTAGATTGGCACTTTAATCGGGATTGCCTTGGTTTTCATTCTACTCAAGTGAGCGACTCCGCTCTTCTCTCTTTCTACTTCCTTCTTCCCAGACCGGGATTCCTATAATAGTTGGGTAAGCCCAGGAATATAATATAGGAAGTGTGCCGTGAGTGGTAGCAGTTTTGTAAGGGCATGGCTTATGGCAGGGAGTGACCCGTCTTGTTGAGTCGACTGTGAACGCATGGTTAGCTCTTAAAAATAATAGCTCTTCTTCGTCTTTTACCCTTCCTTATTCCTTTCCTTGAACATTGATCAACGCGTGGGATCCTTACAAGCTCATGAAGACTAGTTAGTGACTTCGCTTCCCCTGCGAATTAATCAGTAGCCTGCCTTACGAGTGCAGCTACGGTAGTGTAGCGAGGCAAGTCTATGCCCATATTAAAGAGATGGGCCTCATCGAAAAAAAGTAGCTGCGCGTGCTAGGTTCTTTCGCCTTGAGGGTTGTCGCGTCTTAAGTTGTTGATGCTATCAAGTTAACTGTCCGGGAAAAAGTGTGAGGAGAATTGGGGCAAGCTGAGATCCGGCAATGGCCAATTGAATCAAGAGTCGTGATATCCAGGAATGGGATTGATGCTCAAGGCCAAATAGCCGATAAGAGAGAGTGCCTCACTTTACTGGGTGAAAAGGGATATTCCGATTTTCCCCCATCCCGAACAGGAGGCATAAAGATAGCATCGAAGACGAGGCTGCTAGTACGGAATATCTCGAGTCGAGTGAGACTTGAATAAGCTAATAACAGAAGGGCGCGCAGCAGTTTTGCCACTGTGAAGTTCCTGGGATTGGCATGTTCATCCGTGTAGCTCGGCACACCAGAAAGAGGTGACAGCTGCTCATGGTGGTTGGGGCATAAGGATTCAACAATCGCTATTCTTTTTCACCGCTAACCGTGCCATGAACAGCGTTCAGAGTTCGATTCTGTAACAGGACAAGTGTTGACCGATACTGCTCTACGCCTTACTAACAGCTATACCACACTAACTAATTGGCCTGGCCTATCCGGTTCTATAGATTAGACTGCCAAGCTCAAAGCTTAAAGGCAAAGATCACATTCCTACTGTCAAGCTAAAGGCGAACGAAAGAAGTGCTTGTTACATATTTTGAGTTTCAATAAAAATAGACTTTTTGGGAAAAGAGGTCTCAGTCCAGGTATAAAGGGGGTATAACCTCCTTTTAGGCGGCGCACTCTTCTATTGTTGATTAGAAAGGTGGGCCCCAGAGGAGGCGCACTATCCTGAGGATTAGACAGCAGAATCAATCTCTAAAGCAATTCCCGAGACCATTGATTAGAATGTTCCTGAGGCGGGCAGACAAGGTTAGCTTCGCTTTCATTGACAAATTCCATTTGGACTAGCCTAGTGGCACAATAAAAAGCGGATTTGCCTCAACAAGTCGTGTAGGAATCCGGGGAAATCTTTCCTAAAATGCGGTTTGTATCTCCACCACTTGATGTGGGGTTATCATAACATATCAGCATAATAAAAAGAATCCGGGCCTAGCAGCAAGATAGGTTGTCTTTGCTCCGCTCCTGGGTCATACCCTAAATAAGGGTGCCCCGACAATATCAATATGGAGTACCAAAACAGGGATGACCAATCGATGGATAGGTGGGGAATATTTCACTCTTTTTTGACTATAGTAGCGCCCATTTCCTTTGAGGATCGAGACTACGTGACAGACTATTTACAACATTAATCATAGGCATTGACTTTGAAGTATGGAGGGCCTCCTTCCTTGTGGTACGGTACTCCACCTTGCGGGGTTATATCCCATACGAAGAAGACCAAAATCTATACCTGGGTCGGGCACCCCCTAAATAGATTGAATCTTGATGAGTCGAAATTGCGTTGCCGGGCACTGCCAGTGAAACACTTCGTTTTGATGCTTTAAAGAATGCCTCTGGAAACAGCCCTACTAGTTTACCTGCTCGCCTACTACGGTTAAGGTTTCTGTCGAAAGGCAAACAATGTGGGTAGTACGATTATTCCTCTTTATGTTAGGCTGGCCTATAGCCCTTTTTAAGGTCTTTTTAACTACTAGGTATCTTCCTCGTCTCTGGTTGAAATAATTGATCATGAATAGTATGACACTGACTCAGATGCGGATCCGGGATAATTCTCCTCCTGCAGGACCGTTCTGAACCGAAGACCAAAGAGAAAGAATCCCTTGTTTCTAGGATCTAGAAATCGAACCGGCATAGCTTGAGAATGTAGGCTTCTACTCATCAATAGGTACCGAAGCCGAAAGAGTTTATTTAGGAATCTTTCCCCATAGGGGGTTACTCGCGCCTAAGCTGATGTCTGGAATGGCTGTAGTGGGAAAGACTCTTTATATAACATGGTTCCGACATCGAATGATTCCCCACAAGGTGCCTGAAACTCTCATTTTGACAGCATCCAGATTGTCAAAGTTTCATTCTCCGGTGCCCAATTCCTAACTTTTGCTTGGTGATTTGACTTTCGATTGAGGAACGGGGCTTGCCCTAGTATTCGAGTTCTTAATGATACATCGTAAAAACAAATCGTAAGATGAATCAACTACTTCCTAGCTAGGAGGACTACCCTCTATATTGACTTCGCTACTGAGACCGGGTCATGAGCTACTAGAGTTCGAAAAGCATGTCTTTACAACACAGCGCCTAGAAGAATGCTGATCAAATTCATTTCCTTTTCTTACCCACACACCAAACAAGATCGAAAAGAATGTCGTTCCTGGACTGCGGATTTGCTTTATTTCTGCTCTTCTCTGTTTACGGGGAATTTGATAGGATAGAGATCGGTCTTATAAGATTTTAGCCACCCCATCCTGACTCTAGCTAGCCTAATTGAAAGGGTGTTGGATAAAAAAGGACGATTTATCCCCACGGTGCGGTAGACTGCTCCATTGATAAGAACAGCCTTCCTCCGATGTGATTCTAGAGGATGAACTTGCGTTGGAATTATATAATATAGAATTTGAGAAAGAATCTCCGCCGTAGAGAACCGTCTTTGTCTCTCCGCTCGAGTTACTAACAAGAAATGTCTTGCTCCGCCAGATAGGAAGAGCAGAAGAAAGCATAGGCCGCATAGAGTCCATCGTAAACAGCGTAGTTAGAAAAGAGGAAAAATATCTTTCCCATTCTAGCAATTTGAGAAGGAATTCCCCTTTCCATTAAAAAAAAAGGGGGCTCGTATCCCCGCTTAATTGAAATTCATAAGGCTAAAAGCCTAAGACTATACTTGAACGGAAATGACTCTTTCCTCTCTGAAGTTCTAGCGATCTTCCCTAGAGTTCCGAAAAAAGTTCTCTAACCCCGACCCTTTCTAAATCCGTGTGATTGAGACAAGTAGGAGCAACTACATCCTTCAAGTCAGAACTAGTGCTTTCTGCGGTACGATCCGAACTAAATTAAGAGTTTTTTCTATATATGATAGTCATAGTTAGAGGGAAAGATGATAAGGCATATGCCAGAACAGGGCCTTAGGAGGGCTAATTTCCCGATCATGATTACGATTGGGCAAGGAAAGAATCTTGATTCTTCTTTTGACTCTAGAATAGAGCAGAGCAGCAAGAAAGACATACTTCCACGCGGGGAGAAAGGGGATCCTCCTTTCTTTTCGAAGGAGAGAGTCCATGAATAACTAATATCGAAAGATAAGATAAGTAAAGAGAGAGGGGAGGCAAACTCGATAACCGAGCCCGGAAAGACAATCACACTTCTATTTTCTCTGTACTGGGCATCTAATTTCTCAAGACAGTAGGGACACTGGAAGGACTTCACATTTCATAGGCGATAGAAGCACTGAGCTCAAGTGTTCTTTACTAGAAGCACAGGAAGAAGCTGGCTGAGTCGAAAGACGAAGAAAGTAGTTCAAGCTGGGTAACGAACAAGGGGGGCCTAGGCCGTGAAGGTAAAGTAGGGCAAGGCTTTCATCCTTCCCTTAGCCGGGATGCTACATTTAGAGAAAAAAGGAATTGCCTTTCAATTCTAAATCTTACTAAAGAGGATTAAAGTAAGCAATCGGCTACAGGTCATTAGATGTAGAAATTCAGGGTGATAAGAAGCTGACGGTTGCAGAAGATGGACTTCTTTGTTTTTGTTGACCCAGGTCTCGTGTGCCAGTAAGGGGCAAAAAGCGAAAACTAAGGGTAAAGCGAAGTAAATGGTTCTTTGAGCTTTCTTATTGAATGTTCGTTTAGGCAATTCAATTATAGAGACACAGGCTATTCCAGAGGGCTCTCCCTTAATTGAAAGCTCATATTATTTATATATAATTGGCTCATTTAGTTAGATCTGAGGCCGGCATAGGCAGCAAGAGAAGAAAAGGCATAAGGTGAAGCATTTAAATAAGATAGGCATCTATAAAGGGTCCGGAAACCTTATGACCAGCTAAGAGACTTTCCTGCATGCACGTGAAGCTAAGCTTTGAATTGATCTGATCTTCGCGCTTTCCGGCCTTTCAGTCAGACTAGATGAAGGAAATCGGCTAAGAATCCGAGTAAGTAAACTGGCTCGACTAAAGGCTTAGTTGTGGTCCCGGTACGTTTAGTTTAAGCTGTGCAGTGCTCTAGCCTTGAAATAAAAGAAAAGCTGTTTAAGCTACAGAGAACTCTCTCTTACTCAACCTACTATCAGGCACTCCTCTTTCTCTGCCAACAAGATTGCCTTCCTTCTCTTGCTGCTGCTATGCCAATTTCAATTGGAGTTGCTTTTGCTGTCGATCCAGCCACTAGGTAAGGTGCATAAGAGCAGTTCAAGGTGCTTGTTTGCTCATCTCACTCGCTCGATCATCCCGTTTAGTGCTATCTATGAAAGAAAAGCTTGAGCTCAATTACATCAATCCTCTAGCGCATCCTGACTCGGACTTAATTGTAGGAAGGTCATCCCAGAGCCTATTCGATGTCCTCTTCCCAATCCTCATTATACTCCCAGCCTCTGACCACTTTCGGGTTGGCGGATAGTCACTATGCTCTGTAGGCACCTCGGCCGTCGTTACGCGGGAAGCTTCATGCTCTTCCTCCGAAAGTACGGAGACGGTAAACTGGGCTCCATGCACCTGGCTTTGACGTCTATTAAACATCAGATGTCAATTCCTGTGTTCAATACCGATTCTACGTTTAAGTCTCTGCTGAGCTGACCTCTTTTCCCCCGCAAGCAACTCCCCTTTCCCACTCTCCTTTGGCTGGATCCGTACACTGGCTCATATCTAACTCAGTGGAAGGCAGGATTGGATTCAATAGACAACATTAAACGTCGGAAAGGTGACCCTGTGTCGTTGCATCTTGAGAACTAATTTCTTCTCTTACGAGATTTCTTTTTATTTCGCGGAAAGTCTGTATCGCCAAAACCCCGTCTAAAGCGCTAACTGGAAAGCGACAAAGCAGTCTCGAGTAAACATCTCCTGGGAAAGCCCCACGACCTGGAAAAGCTGTTTACCCTCAGAAACCAGTAACCGGGGGACTAAACGATTGGAAAAGACAGTTTCAATCAACCGGGATAAAGAAAAGTGTTTTTTGTTTACCTCTACACCCTTTCCTTTCACTGACCGGAGGCGGAACCATAGTCGACATTTGACCCTTGCCGAAGGAACATATGCGAAGGTTCGGAACTCTAAAAACCAGTAAACCTCCTAATCGGCAAAGGTCGGTTCCTTCTGGGAAAGGATCTAAGCGTTTGAATCGAATTGGATGTGTTAAGCAAATAACAAGGCTCACTTCGAAATCGTCCAGATCGTTGAAAAACGCGGCTTTTGGCCACTAAAATAGCTATTTTTTATAAAAAACTTTTACCATACGAAATTACTTGAAAAGCAGGTCTGAAAACGATCGGTCATAGAGTAATTTCATCGAAAATTCGCGGGGTTTGGTGACTTGAAAGTACGTCGAAGTCGTGTTTGCACGAGAATATATAGGGAAGCTAAAGCCTCTAGCTCATAGCTCAGTAACAACAAGAGTAATCTACTCTCTGTCGTTCGGGCCTATCCCCGAGATAGTCCCTTCACTTGCCACTGTTGCTTTAGAGCCTCGGTTTGAACAAGGAACGGAACAACAGGGAGTTTCACCGCTTTGAGCTACAAGCGCCCGTTTAGCTACTAGCAACAGGGAGTTCTACAGCTTTAGCAACAGTCGTGGAGCTACAAGTTTTTACCGCTTTGAGCTACATCATAGGGCTGCCCTCGTTCTGCTCTCTCTATCGTTCGGGCCTATCACCCGATAGTCCCTCACTACCGGTTCTGTCGCTTTAGAGTTACGGTTAAAGGAACAAGAACAAGTCGGAGCAGCAGTGGTGTTTCCAGTGGCGGACGGGTGAGTAACGCTATGCGCCCTACATGAACGTATCGGCTCACTCCTCTGATCCTGTCCCCCTGCACAAAACCAGAGCTCCTGCGTATTCCGATGCTGCCGCTACCAGATCTTCGATCTCTATGCGCTCACAACTGGACTCCTTCCCATATGGGACCACATCTGAAGAACAAGGGCTCAGTTCGGTCGTTGAACTGGAAGCGATCCCCTATTCCCGCTCTTTTGAAGCTTTTATCTTAAATAAAGAAATGTTCCCTCGATCTTCTTTCTCTTTCAGTCAGAAGGAAGTCGGTGCTTCACCTTCCGATCCCCGGCTTCGCGGGACCGCAGTCCATCGCTGTAGAAGGCATAAAAGCCAACTATCCGGCTAGGCATGTGGGGAGAAGACTACTCTGGCTCCAACTTCCATTCCGAGTGAGAGAATCTCGTGCGAGTAAAGCTTTTTTTCTAGATCTTCATAGTGGTTTGTCTACATCCTCAAGCCGAAACACAAGGCTTTCATTCATGTTTCATGTAGACGGGAAAGTGGTGAATTCGAAAATCGCGTAAGAGAAGAAAAAGAATGTTATGCCCAAAAAGTCCCATGCCTTTCTTGCTGCTTATCCGGACACAAGGCCCCTTCCCCTTAAGAAAGTAGCTGGACCTGTACCTGAATCAAAGACCGATAAACCCACGGTTGGATGCATCAATGGTGAATCTATCGTTAGGTGTCCCTAAGCCTCTAAATAACTAGGTATTTTATCCAATCTATTCAAATAAAGTTTATTCATCGGCCACTGGGATATCTGATGTTGAATAATTGCCCACTCTAGACTCTTCGTACTGCGGGAGCAGAAAGGTAGGTAAGCAATCAATCCCTGGTGCCAAAAAGGCAAAGAGAAGATCTCTAAGAGCTGAGTCCTTCAAAGAAAGACACCCATCTGGCATCGGCAAGAGACCGGGAAGGAAGCAAAAAGGACCCCGAAAAAGAGTTAATGTTACGATAGACTAGGTTGTTTCAACCGGGAGAAGAGGACCTAATTTCATTCAATTCTTCTCTTTTGGATGAAGCAGGATATACTGCATAGCAGGTTTTACTGGAAAGAAGCATGTTCAAGGGAACCATGCGGAGAAAACTTCATAGATTGAAGCCTATTCAAATGAAGTCACTTCTAGTTCCTCTTACTAAGCAGGAAATAGAAGATGCCGGTAAGCAAAGATTCGAATTCAAGATTGGCAGAGAAAGGGCCCGTGCGAGCACGAACCAAAGGCTTCGAAGCAGTTATTTAAGGCGGGAGTTTCTGGTCAAACTTCGGATGGATCAAAGGCTAAACAGGCCAAAGGAGCTATGGGCCAGGGTCTTGGCTCCTCTAAGGCCCAGCAGAGTAAATCGAAGAAATCTAGCCCAGCTTCCAGTAGCACCAAGACCCAATTCTAAAATTTTGATCCAAATCTGATTGGGCCTTCTGTCAATGATTCTGCTCATATGATCATGGAGAAGGGAATATCCTTGAACCCACCAAATAGGGTAGCATCGCCTGATGAAGCCCCACCTGCTTCACGTAAGGATGTTTCTTCCTCTTCTCCTAGTGATATGTTACTTTCAGATAGTGCCTCGCGGATTATTGTGGAATCCAAAGTCTTGGAGGCTGATACTAGATGTGATATGGATGTGGGGTTTAATCCCCCAGGACATGTTTGAGGCGTTTTAGTCTCGTTTCTTTATCCGAATCTGATCAATGAAGAAAATTCTATGGAATTGCAGAGGGGCTAGCAATGCTCCTTTTAGACGCAA